CGGGTTTTGGTCCCGCTATTCGGAGGTTCGAATCCTTCCGTCCCAGAACATATATATTCTCTGACAATATAGATTGCTTTTTTAACAATGTTCTGGTTCTGTTTAAAATGGAAATGTTAGCTGGAATGTTATTGTTGTTTCTGATTTTTTTCTTCGATGAATCGTTTTTTTTTTTTTTCAAAAACTGAATCGAGATGCGAAAGAATCCATATTCCCTATCGCGTATTCTCTACCCCCTAAATTAGCCTAATTAGATTCCATTTTCATTTTTGTCGATTTCTTGACTTTTCGCCAAGAGGAGGTTTTTGGTAATAATGAAATTCACTAAGTCTCTTAATTCTTAATCAATGAGGTAGGCTAAAATAGAAAAAAAGGAGCAAAAACTGGACTTAATCTGGACTTGTTTGGCTTTGTGCCTAGACAGCTTGCATTTTGTAAAAATCAAAAAGACTAGGACACCCCCTTCTTTTGATTTATGCTGCATCAGTCCCATAGAATGGGATAGGAGTTAATCAGTAATGGGAAGGCGCTCATTTCAATATCTCTAAACGGTGACAATTGCTCAGTGTATTTGATTGAATTGATAGATACGAAACCCTCCCCATTCTTTGGATTTTCTCAATCAGATGAAAAAAAGACTTATCTTTTTTCCTAAGCTGATTAAAAGTTATTTTTAACTATCAAATATTCTTGGAATAATGATGTCGAAAGGGGAACTTTCTAAATTTCGAATAAATTTAGAAAGATAAATAGTTTTAATCATTCCTTAGAAGCGGAATCTTTCTCTCCTATTAAGTCACGTGAAGATGCAGAATCAAAAAGAATTCGTTTATTCGTCTTATTGATTATTATTTATATAAATATTATAATGTTATATAATAATAATGTTCTACAAAGTCGAATTTTTCAACTTAATCATAATGGTATGTTCGATAAAGTATACTTTTTCGACTTAATAATAAGGTTATATAAATATCAAGGAATGGTTCTACATAGTGGGAAAGATAAAGTAATAGTTATACATATTAGGAATGAGTTTTTACTAAGACTTCTTCTGCAAAATAGTTCTCCATCTCTATCTTTTTTCCTAAGATTTTTTCATAAAAATATTTCTCCACCTCTATTGCTAGTATTATTCATAACTAAAGACTCTAGATTTAGAAAATACTATACATTATGGCGGATAGACATCATCCCAATCAATGACTAGACTATAGATATAGAGAATACTATACATTATGGCGGATATACATCATCCCAACCAATGACTATTCATGATTCCATAATTGAATCAATTCCATACCGGTTCTTAGAGGAATGTGATGGTAAAACTTCGTTTGAAACGATGTGGTAGAAAGCAACGTGCGACTTGAAGGACACGATCCGTTGTGGATTTGTACATCCACCATTTTTTGTAGGAATGAAGGTGCTCTTAGCTCGACATCATTGGTTCTGTTTCACTAGAACCCCTCGCTTTTTGTTGTCTTGGAATGTAAATAGTCCATGATGGAGCTCGAGTCGAAAGTATTAATTTCTTTCTCGGGGCAAGGGTCTAGGGTTAATGCCAATCAATAAAAAAAATGGAAACAACTTCGTAAATATATCTTAGGTATGGAAATCGAAAGAATCCAATTCGAGCAAGTTTCAAATTAAAAAATTTATTGGAATTGATCAAACTTTTTCGATCCAAAGTGTTTCACGAGGGAATCCACCATCTTGTAGGATTTTTTCATAGAAATCGCAAAAAGGGTATGTTGCTGCCATTTTGAAAGGATTAAAAAGCACCGAAGTAATGTTTAAACCCAATGATTTAAAATAAAACAAAGATAAAGGATCCCAGAACAAGGAAACACCTTTTTTATTGTCTTAATAACTGGATCAGACTGAAGAATCCAATTTTAAACGAGACAAACAAAAAAGGAGGAAAGACCGCTCAATAAATGAAATTGTCGAAAGATTTTCCTTTGAACTATTTGAAAGTTATCCAACTTGAGTTATGAGAATACGAATGATTTCTTTTTCATTTTAAGGAAGAACGAAGAAAAAACGACTTACATCTTTAATTACTTTGATCATTTTATGGATCCAGTTGTCATTTCTTAGATAGAATTCCATAGAGAGACAAATCAATCATTTTTCTCGAGCCGTACGAGGAGAAAGCTTCCTATACGTTTCTAGGGGGGGTGTTGTTCATCTATATCTATCCCAATGAGCCGTCTATCGAATCGTTGCAATTGATGTTCGATCCCGAAGAGAAGGAAAAGATCTTCAGAAAGTAGGTTTTTATGATCCGATAAAGAATCAAACTTATTTAAATGTTCCTGCTATTTTATATTTCCTTGAAAAAGGGGCTCAACCTACAGAAACTGTTCAGGATATTTTAAAGAAGGCAGAGGTTTTTAAGGAACTTCGTCCTACGAAATTCAATTAAGGAAATAAATTAAGGAAATACAAAAAAGGGGGTAGTGATTTGTATATAACTTTGGATGACTTTTCTCTT